GGGAACCAGGGACTCAACTAACATTAAGAACTTTTCATACCGGTGGAGTATTCACAGGTGATACTGCCGAACATGTACGAGCTCCTTCTAATGGAAAAATAAAATTCAATGAGGATTTGGTTTATCCCACACGTACCCGTCATGGGCATCCCGCTTTTCTATGTTCTATAGACTTGTATGTAACTATTGAGACTCGGGATATTATCCATAATGTGAATATTCCACCAAAAAGTTTGATTTTAGTTCAAAATGATCAATATGTAGAATCAGAACAAGTAATTGCTGAGATTCGTGCCGGAACGTCTACTTTTCGTTTTAAAGAGAAGGTACGAAAACATATTTATTCTGAATCAGAGGGAGAAATGCACTGGAGTACCGATGTCCACCATGCATCTGAATATACACATGGTAATGTTCATCTATTACCAAAAACAAGTCATTTATGGATATTAGCAGGAGGTCCGTGCAGATCCAGTATAGTGTCTTTTTCGCTCCACAAAGATCAAGATCAAATGAATGTTCATTCTTTTTCTTTCGAAGAAAGATATATCTTTGACCCCTCAATGACTAATCATCGAGTAAGACATAAATTGTTGGATACTTCTGGTAAAAAAGATAGGGAAATTCTTGACTATTCAAGACCTGATCGAATCATATCCAATGGTCATTGGAATTTCATATATCCTTCTATTCTCCAAGAAAATTCTGATTTCTTGGCGAAAAAACGAAGAAATAGATTCATTATCCCATTACAATATGATCAAGAACGAGATAAAGAACTAATGCCCTGTTTTGGTATTTCGATTGAAATACCCATAAATGGTATTTTACGTAGAAATAGTATTCTTGCTTATTTTGATGATCCACGATACAGAAGAAATAGTTCAGGAATTACTAAATATGGGACCATAGAGGTAGATTCAATCATAAAAAAAGAGGATTTGATTGAGTATCGAAGAGCAAAAGAATTTAGTCCGAAATACCAGAAAGTAGATCGGTTTTTTTTCATTCTCGAAGAAGTGCATATCTTACCCGGATCTTCGTTCATAATGGTCCGGAACAATAGTATCATTGGAGTAGATACACAACTCGCTTTAAATACAAGAAGCCGGGTAGGCGGATTAGTCCGAGTGGAGAGAAAAAAAAAAAGTATTGAACTGAAAATCTTTTCTGGAGATATTCATTTTCCTGGAGAAACAGATAAGATATCCAGGCACTGCGGCATTTTGATACCACCAGAGACGGAAAAAAAAAATTCTAAGAAATCAAAAAAATTGAAAAATTGGATCTATGTCCAACGGATCACACCCACCAAGAAAAAGTATTTTGTTTCGGTTCGGTCCGTAGTCACATATGAAATAGCTGATGGGATAAATTTAGCAACACTTTTCCCTCGGGATCTCTTGCAGGAAAAGGATAATGTCCAACTTAGAGTTGTCAATTATATCCTTTATGGAAATGGCAAGTCAATTCGAGGAATTTATCACACAAGTATTCAATTAGTTCGGACTTGCTTAGTATTGAATTGGGACCAAGAAAAAAATGGTTCTATAGAAGAGGTTCATGCTTCCTTTGTTGAGGTAAGGACAAATGATCTGATTCGCGATTTCATAAGAATTGAGTTAGTCAATTCCACTATTTCGTATACCGGAAAAAGGTATGATAGGGCAAGTTCTGTATTGATTTCCGATAATGGATTAGATCGCACCAATATCAATCCTTTTTATTCCAAGGCGAAGATTCAATCACTTACCCAACATCAAGGAACTATTGGTATTGGTACGTTGTTGAATCGAAATAATGAATGCCAATCTTTGATAATTTTGTCATCATCCAATTGTTCTCGAATTGGTCCATTCAATGGTTCGAAATATAACAATGTGACAAAAGAATCAGATCCCATAATCCAAATTAGGGATTTGCTGGGTCCCTTAGGGACTATTGTCCCTAAAATAGCGAATTTTTTTTCATCTTACTATTTAATAACTCATAATCATATCTTGTTAAAGAAATATTTGTTACTTGACAATTTTAAACAGACTTTCCAAGTACTTAAATACTGTTTAATAGATGAAAATAGGAGGATTTATAATCCCGATCCATGCGGTAACATAATTTTGAATCCATTCCATTTGAATTGGTGCTTTCTCCATCACGATTATTGTGAAGAGACATCTACAATAATTAGCCTTGGACAATTTATTTGTGAAAATGTATGTCTATTCAAATACGAATCACACGTAAAAAAATCTGGTCAAATTTTAATTGTTCATGTTGACTCCTTAGTTATAAGATCAGCTAAACCCTATTTGGCCACTCCAGGAGCAACTGTTCATAGCCATTATGGAGAAATACTTTACGAAGGAGATACATTAGTTACATTTATATATGAAAAATCGAGATCTGGTGACATAACGCAAGGTCTTCCAAAAGTGGAACAAATCTTAGAAGTGCGTTCGATTGATTCAATATCGATGAACCTAGAAAGGAGAGTTGAAGGTTGGAACGAACGTATACAAAGAATTCTTGGAATCCCCTGGGGATTCTTGATTGGAGCTGAGCTAACCATAGCCCAAAGTCGTATCTCTTTGGTTAATAAGATCCAAAAGGTTTATCGATCCCAGGGGGTACAGATCCATAATAGACATATAGAAATTATTGTACGTCAAGTAACATCAAAAGTGTTGGTTTCAGAAGATGGAATGTCTAATGTTTTTTTACCTGGAGAATTAATCGGCTTTTTGCGAGCGGAACGAGCAGGGCGTGCTTTGGACGAAGCGATCTGTTATCGGGCAATCTTATTGGGAATAACGAGGGCATCTCTAAATACTCAAAGTTTCATATCCGAAGCAAGTTTTCAAGAAACCGCTCGAGTTTTAGCAAAAGCTGCTCTACGAGGTCGTATTGATTGGTTGAAAGGCCTGAAAGAGAACGTTGTTCTGGGGGGGATTATACCTGTTGGTACCGGATTCAAAAAATTAGTACACCCTTCAAGGCAAGACAAGAACATTCATTTGGAAATAAGAGATATTTTGTTACACCATAGAGAATTATTTTGTTCTTACGTCCAAAACAATTTCCATGAGACAAATTTCCATGAGACATCAGAACAATCATTTACGCGATTTAATGATTCCTAAGAGCAGATTCTTTTCTTTCACTTTAACTATCTTTCAATTATCTGGTCCGATTATTGATTTGGTAAAAAATCAAATAAGTAATTAAAAGAAATTAATGGTTTGGGTCGTGTATCAACGGTCAATCCCCCATAGAAGGTTCCATCGGAACAATTATTTATTTCAGGTTACCTCGTCTCTTTGTTAAAGAAAAGGAAGTCTGGGGAAAAATGACAAGAAGATATTGGAACATCAATTTGGAAGAGATGATGGAAGCAGGAGTTCATTTTGGTCATGGTACTAAGAAATGGAATCCTAGAATGGCCCCTTACATCTCTGCAAAGCGTAAAGGTATTCATATTACAAATCTCACTAGAACTGCTCGTTTTTTATCAGAAACCTGTGATTTAGTTTTTGATGCAGCAAGTAGGGGAAAAAACTTCTTAATCGTTGGTACAAAAAATAAAGCAGTGGATTCAGTAGCATCAGCTGCAATAAGGGCTCGGTGTCATTATGTTAATAAAAAATGGCTTGGTGGTATGTTAACGAATTGGTCCACTACGGAAACGAGACTTCACAAGTTCAGGGACTTAAGAGCAGAACAAAAGATGGGGAAACTCAACTGTCTCTCCAAAAGAGATGCAGCAATGTTGAAGAGAAAATTATCTACCTTGCAAACATATCTCGGTGGGATCAAATATATGACGGGGTTGCCTGATATTGTGATCATCGTTGATCAGCAAGAAGAATATACGGCTCTTCGAGAATGTGTCATTTTGGGGATTCCGATAATTTGTTTAATCGATACAAATTGTGACCCAGATCTCGCAGATATTTCGATTCCAGCAAATGATGACGCTATAGCTTCAATCCGATTGATTCTTAACAAATTAGTATCTGCAATTTGTGAGGGTCGTTCTAGCTATATAAGAAATCGTTGATTATCATTAAGAATAATAAGATTAGTTAATTATTTGGCAACTCCATAGATTTATTGGATCGGTACTATTTTTTTTTGAATTTTTAAAAAGAGATAAAAAAAGTACTGGGGATATTGATATTATGTTATGATGTTATGTAATTTCTTGGTATCGTAAATAAAATATACGATTAATGATTCAAGTTAGTGAGTTGAGAAATAGATGGTTGAATCAAAATAATTCCTTTTTTTGAAGTTCAATTTCTGTCAGAGGACAATATGAATGTTATACCATGTTCCATTAAAACACTCAAAGGGTTATACGATATATCGGGTGTAGAAGTAGGCCAACATTTCTATTGGCAAATAGGAGGTTTACAAATCCATGCCCAAGTACTTATCACTTCTTGGGTCGTAATTGCTATCTTATTAGGTTCAGTCATCATAGCTGTTCGGAATCCACAAACCATTCCGACCGACGGTCAGAATTTCTTCGAATATGTCCTTGAATTTATTCGAGATTTGAGCAAAACTCAGATTGGAGAAGAATATGGTCCTTGGGTTCCCTTTATTGGAACTATGTTCTTATTTATTTTTGTTTCTAACTGGTCAGGTGCTCTTTTACCTTGGAAAATCATACAATTACCTCATGGGGAGTTAGCTGCGCCTACGAATGATATAAATACTACTGTTGCTTTAGCTTTACCCACGTCAGCGGCATATTTTTATGCCGGTCTTACCAAAAAAGGATTGGGTTATTTCGGAAAATACATTCAACCAACCCCAATACTTTTACCAATTAACATCCTAGAAGATTTCACAAAACCTTTATCTCTTAGTTTTCGACTTTTCGGGAATATATTGGCTGATGAATTAGTAGTTGTTGTTCTTGTTTCTTTAGTCCCTTCAGTAGTTCCTATACCTGTTATGCTTCTTGGATTATTTACAAGTGGTATTCAAGCTCTTATTTTTGCAACGTTAGCCGCGGCTTATATAGGTGAATCCATGGAGGGTCATCATTGACTAGTTTTCGAAATAGTCTTTTTTAAGCTTATCCCAATTCATGCATGATTCAAGATAATCCACTTGGTTGGGGAACATAATAGATACAAATACAAATACGTATGAATATACGACCTAGAGTCGTAGGAAAAAAGATAGACGATATTGCGGAATTGTAAAAAAAAAAGATGGGTTGGGGGGGTCACACTAGATGTATGTAATCTCTATAAGTCCAGCCCCTGTGTCTGTTTCGAGGAATGATTCTAGAATCCGATTCAATATAAAATATAAAATGCGGGTGGTTTACGTTATGGAAGAAACAAATGTATATGTGATATTAGATATTTACTAGTTATATAGGACTATTCCTAATATATATATATATTATTATATATCCTATATATATATTATTGATTGATTTGATTGCGGTTCACTGCATTTATATAGTTCCAATATAAGTCTTTCCATTTCGTCTGTGATTGTGGATTGAATGAAATGCAAAAAAGAGATGAACTCAAGGATAGTATCTAGAAGAAAAAAGAAAGGAAAGAAGAATTGAATGAAAGAATGTTTCGAAACAAAGAAATGCAATAACTAGAACCGTATACATATGTATTTACAAAAACTCCATTATGGGTAGAAACTCAAAATGAGATATCGAAATAGTTCTGACGATTCAGTAATATTACCATTTCAATTCGGAGTTTTTAGTTATTTCGACCCGATAGATCTTAATCAGATAGATCTTAATGATAAAATCTTAATGAAAAAAAATGATAAAAAAATTTAGTAAAAATTCATTGGTTGATTGTATCATTAACCATTTCTTTTTTTTTGGTGCGAGGAACTTACCATGAATCCACTGATTTCTGCCGCTTCCGTTATTGCTGCTGGATTGGCCGTAGGGCTTGCTTCTATTGGACCTGGAGTTGGTCAAGGTACTGCTGCAGGCCAAGCTGTAGAAGGTATTGCGAGACAACCAGAAGCAGAGGGTAAAATACGAGGTACTTTATTGCTTAGTCTAGCTTTTATGGAAGCTTTAACAATTTATGGACTGGTCGTGGCGTTAGCGCTTTTGTTTGCGAATCCTTTTGTTTAATCCTAGAAATGTAAAAAAGTACCTTACATACTATACTTTTTTTCTTATTTTTTTAATTCGCTATACTTTTTTCTTATTTTATTAACTCAGAATTGCTGTTTGCTTCTTCTAATTATATCAACGCTTTACTCCTACAATTATTTATTTGTTGAGACGATACCCCAGGAAAGGAAGGACTGTTTTAAGGATGAGTAATTACTGGATCCGCTCGTTTTCTTCCTTCGCGTCCTTAGCTTAGTACAATGGAAACCTTTTTTTGACTTTTTTTAGGAATCGTTTCAACAAACGAGATATTTCACAATTGACATGAGACCCAAGACTTAACCTAATAAGTATTTTATTGGATTGGAAACTTCAAGTAAGAAATTTAAAAATTATCAAATTAAATTACTAGATTTAATCTACTCCCATTAAAAAAAAATGGAAATAAAATTTATATAATAAAAAGAAATCGATCAAAAAAGGGACGACGAAGTGATACAAAAAGAACTCTGTTCTTTGTTAGTCCTATCTATAAGAGGAGAGCATATGAAAAATGGAACCGATTCTTTCCTTTCCTTGGGTCACTGGCCATCCGCCGGGAGTTTCGGGTTTAATACCGATATTTTAGCAACAAATCCAATAAATCTAAGTGTAGTGCTTGGTGTATTGATTTTTTTTGGAAAGGGGGTGTGTGCGAGTTGTGTATTTCAAGAATAGGTTGGATCCATCCGACTGCACTTTATTTATGGTATTTTATTCATTTTATAGGATAAATAGGAAAAAAAGTGCACGATCTCAACGAATTATTTCTGAATAAATTAAGAAATCATATGTAAGAACCATAGCATTTCGTGACTTATTGGTAAATTTGATTCTCTATCAACCAATAATGTGAGACCATTAACATGGTTAAAGCTAAACTGTTTGAAGTCCAGGCAAAACATGGTACTCTTTCTACCGGTACTAACGTACCGAAATGGTTTAAAAATGAATAGTTGGTAATTTATCTGATATAGAACACTCATATCGATAAGATGATTTGAACCATTTATTAAAAAAATGGGCATCTTGCTCTTTTTTCCAATGCCGAATCGACGACCTACGTAAAAAAAATAGGAATTTTTGGATTTGAAGAAAAAAAGGAAATAAAAAAATATAGAAATAAATTGTAAATTTAAATTTTAAATTAAATAAAGAACAAATACAAATAAAGAACAAATACAAATAAAGAAAGAACTTTGCTGACAATTATAGATTTTTGTCTGGTCGGAAGAGTCCTCCTAATATTCTGGTCTTATATCAGTTTCGATGTTTTTGAATATAAACAGAAAAGAGAGGGTAGGCTCATTACATTAAAAAAAAAGATATGGAAATGCCCATAA